AGATAAACCTAACAGGGTATTTCAATAATAAAATCAAGAGAGTAGGATTCGAACCTACGACTTTTCACTCCCAAAGCGAACACGCTACCACTACGTTATCTCTCGAACATCCAAACATCTTTAGCGAAATGAGGCGGTTAACGATCAACCTCTCCAAAAACAATATCTTGTGTACCTATAATAGTCACAACATCAGCCAACATATGAGATTTAGCCATAAAATTAAGACCCTGTAAATGCGAGAATCCCGGGGCTTTAATTTTACACCTATACGGACGATTACTACCATCAGACACCAAATAGACACCAAACTCGCCCTTCGGTGCTTCTGTAGCCGTATAAGTCTCACCAAAGGGCACCGAGACACCCTCCGTATATAACTTAAAATGATGAATTAAAGATTCCATATTTTGCTTCACATCACGGCGGGACGGCGGGCATATTTTTGTATCGTCAACTTTAACGCTCCCTGTTGGCATATTATTAATGCATTGGTGAATGATGCTTAAAGATTGACGCATCTCTTCAATCCGTGCCAGATATCGATCATAACAATCACCAGTTTTCCCAACAACTCCTTTAAACATCAAATCAGAATAAATTTCATAGGGTTCATTTTTTCTTAAATCCCATCTAACCCCAGAACCTCTAAGCATAACACCCGAAAATCCCCAATCAATCGCTTCTTCTGCCGTAACGACTCCAATATCTACTAACCTTTCTTGCCATATTCGATTATCTGTCAGCATTTCTTCCATTTCATCTAACCTTTGACCAAATTGGCCCACAAAAGCATAAATGTCGTCAAGTAATCCCAAGCCCATATCCTGGCTGACACCCCCAGGTCTAAAATAACTGGCATGCATACGAGCACCACTAACCCTTTCATAAAACTCCATTAGTTTTTCTCTTTCCTCAAATGACCACAAAAACGGAGTCATAGCACCGACATCCATAGCGTGACATCCGACCGCCAACAAATGGTTTAATATCCTTGTAATTTCGGCAAAAAGAACCCTAATATATTGAGCACGCTTCGGTATACTTACTTGCAATAAATTTTCAACAGCCAAAACATATGTATGTTCTTGACACATCATTGACACATAATCCAAACGATCAAAATACGGCAAGGCTTGAACGAAGGTTTTGGACTCAATTAATTTTTCCGTACCCCTATGAAGTAATCCGATATGAGGATCCGCTCGCTGTACCACCTCGCCATTTAACTCCAAAATTAAACGAAGAACCCCATGTGCTGCCGGGTGCTGAGGCCCAAAATTTATTGTAAAATGCTTTAGCTTTTTTTCAAATTCTTTTCTTTTTACCATAAAATAGCCAACAATAAACATAGCGTCAGCAGGATTTGAACCTACGACCTCCAGGGCATGAGCCTGATGAGCTAACCTAACTGCTCTATAACGCAAACTTTTCATCTACCCATAATTAAAACCTTAAGAAGCCATGGTTCCCAGAAAAACTAGTATGTGTGGCTACCTAGACGAGGACACTCGAATTCGATAAGGGTTCGGGTATAAATCTAGGTATAGAGACAAATCTCTTAATAGATGTGTATTCCAGCCGCAGGTTCCCCTACGACTACCTTGTTACGACTTCATCCCAGTTGTTTACCTGTCCTTTAAAAGAAACTTCCTTATTTGCCCTTTATAATATTTTTTATTTTGTATTATTTGTAATAAAGCTTAAAAGGTTTATTCCCAAATCTTCCAGCCAAGTCAACTTCCAGGACGTGACGGGCGGTGTGTGCAAGGCCCAGTGACATATTCACCGCGGCATCCTGATACGCGATTACTAGTGATTCCAACTTCATAAGGGCGAGTTGCAGCCCTCAATCCGAACTAAGGAAAGATTTAAAGATTGGCTTTGAATTACGTCTTTGCAACTTATTGTTCTTTCCATTGTAGCACGTGTGTAGCCCAGTTCATTAGGGCCATGAGGACTTGACCTCATCCCAACCTTCCTCCCGCTTATGGCTGGCCGTCTCTTGTTAGTTTTTATCTTCTATTGAGATAAAAACAAAAAAAGATTAGGGTTGCGCTCAGTTACAGGAATTAACCGTACATCTCACGACACGAGCTGACGACAGCCATGCAACACCTGAAAGTCCCAAAATTCAAAACGTCTCCGCAAGAATGACAGACTTACTAGAACTGGTAAGGTTGCGCGCGTATTATCGCATTAAACCACATGCTCCACCACTTGTTTGAACCCCCGCCAATTCCGTTGATTTTTAAGCTTGCGCTCGTACTCCTCAGGCGGAATGCTTAATGCCTTAGCTATAGTTTCTAATGATCTAAAAACTAGCATTCATCGTTGACAGCATAGACTACCAGGGTCTCAAATCCTGTTCGCTACCTATGCCTTCGTCCCTCAGCGTCAGTACTGAACTAGATAATCGCTTTCGCATTTGATGTTCGTTTCCACTTCTATGGATTTTACCCCTAGTTGAAAAATTCCATTATCCTTTATCAGACTCAAGTTCTTCTGTATTAAAGACCTTTCTTTAGTTTAGCTAAAGGATTTGACCTATAACATTACAAAGAGCTACCTACGGACCCTTTACGCCCAGTTATGACGAATAAGGCTAGCCCCCTTCGTATTACCGCGACTGCTGGCACGAAGTTAGTCGGGACTTATTCTTAACTTAATGTCATTATCCTAGGTTAAAAAAGAGGTTTACAACCTTAGCCTTCAATCCCTCACCAAGCCTTGCTGGATCAAGCTTTCGCTCATTGTCCAATATTCCTTACTGCTGCCTTCAAATGAAACCTGGGCCTTGTCTCAGTCCCAGTGTGATTGATCGTCCTCACAGACCAACTAAGCATCTTTGGCTCGGTAAGCTTAACCCAACCGACTACCTAATACTAAATCTAATCATCCCTAACCGGCGTACCTTTTATAATCTAATCTATTTGGTATTTTTCCAATTGTTTCTCCCCTAAGAGATAGAATTATTCCAAGGTTAAGGGTAGATATTGACTCTTTACTCACCCGTACGCTATGGCACAAAACCATTCAACTCGCATGTATTCAAGCAGGCTTATAGCCTTCACTCTGAGCTAGGATCAAACTCAATTTATTTAACTATCTAAAATTAGACAATTTATTGTAATTACATCTCCTAATGCAAAATAAATAGTGGGATGCGAAACTCTTTAATTAACACTTAATTCTGCCTTATCTTAATATTACGGGTAACTTGCTTGAAGATTATTGATTTTTGTACATCGTGTGGGAATGATTACACTGGGACCTGTTTATTAAATCGCACAATAAAACTCGTAATTTCTGTTTGTTCGTTAGGACCTTTACCGGTCCAGACAGAATGATTTGCAATATCTAAATCAGTTATTGTTTTAAATAATTTTGGTAAAATATCATCATCATAAACAAAGTAAAAACTGCCATCTGACAAGATATTACCTAATAATTTTCGTTTAACTTTTATTCTCATAAATGAATTTAGGATAAGGTAGGATTCGAACCCACGGCAGTTTGTCTGCGTCAGTTTTCAAAACTGATACCATAAACCACTCGGTCACTTATCCCTCTCTCGTCAAACTCTAGTTTGATAACTTATTAGAAACTTTAACCTTACATTTAACTTCGTTTAAAAAAGTTAATATGTGCACACATGCTAAAATATTAGAAGGTTTACTACTTTCTAGATAAAAGTACACCCGATGCTCACGTTTCTCAAATTGATCTTTAGACCTTTTATTTCCCAAGGGCGACTTCAGCAAAGTAAACCTTTTAATAGTAATAGACAACCCTCGATACCTTTGAAAGAAAGGCAACAAAAAAAATAATAATTTTAAACTTCTTATATTTGCAGACGAAGACCAAACTTCGCACTTATAAACGAAATTGCCCAAAAAGCTCATTAGGTAATACAGGATTCGAACCTGCAAAACCACATATAGTGGACACCATATAGTGGACACCATATAGTGGACACCATATAACCAAATTACCCTTTTATTATTTGGAGATAGAGAGATTTGAACTCTCAACTTTATGCTTGCAAAGCATACACTCTACCAATTAAGTTATATCCCCTCTTTAAATAACCTACGAAAAAGACGGGACTCGAACCCGCGGCCACTGGTATGACAAACCAGCACTCTACCATCTGAGTTACTTTTTCTCAAATGTTACCCTGCCAAGGAGATGGTGGGATTCGAACCCACGCTACATTAAAAATATAGATTGATTTAGCAAACCAAGGCTATCAGCCACTCAGCCACATCTCCTAAATAGTTTGTAAAAACTTTTAAATATTAACGCGACTCTTCCGTGAATCTTAAATTCTTATTTCTCGCTTTAAGACTAAACGCCAAAGAAGGAAGCATAAAACGTAAAATTATAAAATAAAAATTAAAAACAATCAAGACTAACCAAAATACTTGATTAAAGAAAGTTATAGTATCGAATTGAGGCATTTAAATATAGTTTAACAATACTGGCAAATTCTATTAATAATACAGGTAAAATAAATGATTATGCGTTATAAAACATCAAAACCCTAAAAACTTTACCAAGAAGACTTACGCATTCCTAGAAATAGACCTCTCGAGGCTAAACGCCGAAATTCCAATCTAGATAATTTATATACACTAATGACAGAGCGAGATCTGTGTGTTTCAACACACCTGTTCTTAACCCTACATATACTACTTTGCCGAGGCAACTTTGATTTTTCTAACTGAGCCCACCAACGCAAAAAAATATTTAAGTTTTGATTAGCCGCGACAACATTAAGAGCTCTGCGCTTTGACTCATGCAAAGAAAATAAATTACGCCTTTTATAATCCCGATTTTTCATTCCCAATCCAAGCTACCTATTTGCCAAGCGTATATAAACCCAATAACAAGTTCAAAAAGAAAATCAATCACAGACCAATAACCCACCGGCGGCAACTGACTTAAAGAAGCAGCCCAAGGGAAAATAAAAACAGTTTCTATATCAAAAAGAAGAAAAAGAATAGCCACAAGATAAAAACGAACATCAAATGCATTACGAGCATCTTCATAAGGATCAAATCCGCACTCGTATGAAGACAATTTTTCGTTATCTGATTCAGCTAAAGCTAAGGTATAAGAAGCTCCAAAGATAATAGAAGCCAGTATAAGACTAAAACATAAATAGATTAAAGCGGGGGAATACTCTCGCAAAAAAAACATGATATTATTGACTAAAAATAAACCCGGACCAACACACGGGACAAAGTTCAATAATTCCACCAGACGTTTCTGTTTTAAGTACATTTTCCTTAAACATACCAATCTCGGAATTACCCCCACGGTTAGAAGTACCTATTATGTCGCTACCACCAATCAAAGAAGTGTACCGAACACAACGAGTACAAACAATACAACGCCTTAAAACTGTTTTTATAAGGCTACCCCAAAAAGTGTCACCTAACGATTTTTTAAAAAAAAAAAATCTTCCACGATCTGAACCATAGTTAAAGCTTTGCTCTTGAAGTTCGCACTCACCACCTTGATCACATACGGGACAATCGAGAGGATGATGTAAAAGCAAAAATTCCATAACAAATTCTTGCGCTTTGTGTACTAGAGCTGTGTTAGTAAAAATTCTCATATTTGGCAGAAAGGGTAAAGCGCAAGATGCTTGAGGTTTAGGAGAATTACCAACCTCCACAAGGCACATTCTGCAGTTACCCGCAATAAGAAGTTTATCATGGTAACAAAATCTAGGTATTTTAACACCGGCGGCTTCACATGCTTGAATAACAGTAGACCCCCTTTTTACCCAAATTAAAAGTTCATTTATAGTAATGTTAATCATTTTTAAGAAGCGCCTTTTTAATTATGCGGGTTTAAAGAATTAGTGAAAGACTTCTCTTGGACCATAAAGATAGCATTTTTTGATTCTCTACCTAATTGTTTATGCAAAGAATCCGGGCAATTTTTTTGAAGTGTTAAACTAATAGCCCCAACCATAGCTATTAAAAGAACAACTCCGGCAATTATCAACAAAATAGCATGGGTAGAATACAAAAAATAACTAGGATCATTCAAAGCGGAAGAAGAGTCAAAATTAACAAACCACGAGGCATTATTTAAAAAAGAATCACTTACAATATCATTATAAAAACACAAACAAAAAAAGTCAGCAATACCCCTATCGAATAAAAAACTGATCGTTGTTTTTAAACTATCCTCACTTTGTACCAGGTTGAAAGAGGCCAAGACAGATATAATCCTAGTAGCTCCCGATTGCAACAAAAAAAGTAAATCATAAGAACTTCCTGCAAATACCACACATAATAAAAAAAGAAAGCTACTAATAAAAACACCCTGTTTCTGACTAGAAGACCACACAGACTCAATAGCCTTGACATCTAACATCATAACAACAAATAACACTAAAACGGCTATAGCGCCGGCGTAAACCAAAAGAAACAATAAAGCCATAAATTCAACACCCAATAGGAAAGAAATGGCTGATCCTAAAAAAAAAAGTAAAACTAAATAGAGGCCACTGTATACAGGATTTTGCGCGCTAATAACTTTAACACCCAAACCAGCCCCAAGAATCATAAGGAATATAAAAATTATAGGGTCAACCATAATATAGAGAATAAAAGCAACACTCCAATTCGTAAAGAAGGGAAACCAAATAAAAACCATAATCCAAACAAAAGATTACCCCAAACAAAAATGACTAAATAATGGTATAAATATCCGGAATGCCACAGGCGGGCTTGCTGTACTTGACTTGTCAAGATATTGGATAAACCAAAAGGACCTAAACTCTCAATAAGACCACGATCAATAGATTTATAAGTAAAGTGATATCCGAAATCAAGTATATTTTGACTTACAAATCCATTATAAATTTTATCAAAAAACCATTTTCGGCTTAAAAAAGTATAAAACTTACGCCCTACTAAAGAGGTTTTCCAAATATACATTGTGTGGTTATAATGCCTATATAATGTAAACGATAATCCCCCCCCAGCAATACTAAGACATAATGGAAAAATTTTTGAAAAAGTTGACATAAATTCAGCATCAATTAAACTTAAATTGGATGGAAGACAAAATATGGAATTACCCCAAAAATTAGTACCCAACCCTATGAACAAATCCCGGCTAAAATACCCAATAAAAATACTAGGTATTGCCAATAGACCCAACACGAGACCTATAGCGATACCCCCTTCTGATGCTGAAAGTAGTAGTTTACGACTGCCGTTAGGCTCCACTAAAAAACATAAAGCGATTAACCTAATTGAATAAAAAGCGGTACAAAAGGCAGCAAAACTACCTAACCAATAGCTAAAATGGGAAGGAACCGAATAAGTAGCATACGCTATTTCAAGAATGACATCTTTGGAATAAAATCCTGTCAAAAAAGGCATACCCATTAGGGCCAGTGAACCAATCATCATCATCGCATAAGTAAATGGTAATAAACGGCGTAAGCCACCCATTTTCCTCATATCTTGTTCATCTCCTACGGCATGTATCACCGAACCAGCGCTAAGGAAAAGGAGAGCTTTAAAAAAAGCATGATTAGCTAAATGAAAAACAGCAACTGAATAATTGGATAAGCCACAGGCAAATACCATATAACCTAACTGACTACACGTAGAATACGCGATAACTCGTTTAAGGTCATTTTGAACCAAAGCTGTAGTGGCGGCAAAAAAGGCAGTCATACCACCAACGACACTTATCAACATAAGAGCCCCCGAGCAATATTCTAAAAGAGGAGAACAACGGGCTAATAAAAAAACACCAGCTGTAACCATTGTAGCTGCATGAATAAGAGCTGAAACTGGAGTGGGGCCTTCCATCGCGTCAGGCAACCAAGTGTGTAGACCAAGTTGAGCCGATTTACCGATAGCACCAATAAATAGAAAAACCCCTATTAAATCTAAAGCCTTAAATTTTATATTTAAAAAAGACAAAGTACAAGAAGTTAATTGAGGAGAAAACGCAAAAACTGTGGCGTAATCTAAAGCGCCAAAACAAATAAAAATCGCAAAAATACCTAAAGCTAATCCAAAATCCCCAATTCTATTAACTATCATTGCTTTTATAGCAGCCTTATTAGCTTGTATTCGAGTAAACCAAAAATTAATAAGTAGATAAGAACAAAGACCAACGCCTTCCCACCCAACAAACATTTGAACAAAATTATCAGCAGTTACCAATATTAGCATAAAGAATGTAAACAACGACAAATAACTCACAAAACGTGGTAAATGCGGGTCCTCCCCCATATATTCTGTAGAGTATATATGAACCAACATCGAAATAAAGGTAACAACAATAAGCATCACGACAGTTAAACTATCAAAACAAAAAGCCCACTCGACATGAAAAGAGTCTGATTCCAACCAGGTCATTAAAGAAAGGTAGGTCCCACTTCCTGCCAGTCCGACTTCGTAAAATGACAAACAGCTTAAACAAAAAGTTAAACCCACGCAAAATACTGTAATAAAACAAGAACCGTATACTCCGACAAAACGTCCAAAAAACCCTGATATAATAGACCCTAAAAGCGGTAAAAAAACTATGTTTAAATACATTTCAGTTCTTTACGGGCCTTGAACCCGCACCTTTATCTCATAAAGACAATATCCTAACCATTAGACGAAAAGAACTTAAGATTACCAACAAACAACTTATACGGACACTACACTCAATTATTTACACCCACCAGTCAACCCACACTAAATTTGAAACCGATGCATGCATTACGGAAAAAAAGATATTTGGATATAAACCCATAAAAACCGTTCCTAACAGCAATGGTAGGAAAATTACGAATTCTCTGTAGTTTAAATCACAACCCACAAGTTTAATATTACCATAAGCTATTCTATTAAATAACCAAAGGGAATAAACACCGCCAAGAATCATAGAGGTAGCGGCAAAAAAACACGCTGTCGTATTAGCATCAAAAGCCGACACTAACAGAAGAAATTCCCCAACAAAACTAGAAGTCCCGGGCAAACCTAAATTAGCCATTGTAAAAAAAAGAAAAATTATTATAAAAATCGGCATTGTATGGGTTAACCCTCCGTAATAATTAACACCTCTAGTATGCCACCTGTCATAAAGAACTCCAATTATAAGAAATAAGGCGGAAGAAACAAACCCGTGACTTAAACTTTGTAATATTGCTGCCTCTACTCCGATCACCGTGCCGCTAAATAGACCTATCATAACTAAATTCATATGAGCAACCGATGTGTACGCGATTAGTCGTTTTAAATCCGTTTGACGGATAGCTGTCAAAGACGTATAGACTATGCCCAAAACACTTAAACTAAAAACAAACGGTGTAAAATAGAGACACGCCTGAGGAAAAAGACCTAATGAGAAACGCAAAAATCCATAAGACCCTAATTTTAAAAGAATCCCTGCTAAAATGACCGAACCTGCCGTGGGTGCTTCAACGTGAGCTTCTGGCAACCAAATATGAACCGGCAACATCGGTACTTTAGCGGCAAAAGATGCAAAAAAAGCTAACCACAACCACCTTTGATTATAATTAGAAAACTTTGTAATTGCCAATATTTCATAACTAGTGCTACCGACAGACAAGTATATATACACAACTCCTATAAGCATAAATAACGATCCAAATAGTGTGTACAGAAAAAACATATAAGCAGCTCTTATTTTGCGTTGGCGCGAGCCATATATACCAATAACTAAAAACATGGGTATTAAAACAGCTTCAAAGAAAATATAAAAAAATAAAAGATCCAAACAGGTAAACACCAAAAGTAAAACTAATTCCATACTTAAAAAACTAATGAGATAAATTTTTAAATTACCTTTTTCAAAAGTCCATGAAGCTAAAAGACATAAAGGAAAGATTAGTGTAGTCAACAGAAGAAAAAATAAAGAAATACCGTCAATACCTAAAACTAAATTTATATTTGATACAGGTAACCACAAATTATTAACAACGAATTGGAATTTAGACGTTGAATGGTCAAAACCCAACCACAAAAAAAGGGATAAAATAAAAACCAATGCGGTAATAAACAGAGAAAATTGTCGGAGCAATAACCGATGCTCCGCAGGTATAATAATTAGACCAAAAACACCAATAAGTAGAAGCAAAAACAAAGAATTTAAGAGCATAACCTTTTTCCGACCCAAGTCAAATAATCATCTTGGTTGACCGCTTGTACCACGATAGGCATAAACCCGTGGTTAACACCACAAATCTCACTACATTGCCCATAAAAGACCCCCTCCCTTTTTACAAAGAGAAAAACTTGATTCAATCGACCAGGACACGCATCTACTTTTATTCCTAGACTAGGAACCGCCCAAGAATGCAAGACATCAGCAGAAGTAACTAAAACACGTATGTGGGTGTTAATAGGAACAAAAAGACGATTATCTACTTCTAATAGGCGAAAAACTTTACCAGCTTTTCCCACACTATGTGGCTCAGGGATAACCAAATCCTCTTCTCCAATAAGATACGAATCAAAATTGATACGTTGTCTTTCAAGGCCCTCCCCATCGTCAGATGGTTCTTTAATAAGATCTAAAATCAAATTAATTTCTTCTCTTAGAATTTGATGAATACTCGAATCTTCCTCGATTATTGTAGTCAATAGTCTATACAAGAAATCTCTTAACTTATTGATATCAGTTTCGTCCAAAGTATAAACCGTATCCTTAAGCGTTTGTAGAATATCGAGCAAAAGATTAGCTTGATTGCAAACCATGTGTTTTTCTCCAAAAACATCTAAAACTTCTTTAATACCCTTATAAGATCCATTATCACCTTTTGGTGCAGGTACATTATCGGCACTACCATCTTTACCCGTGGAACCACCGGTGGAGCTCAAATCAGCTTCGACTACCGAATTCTCCGAGGAATTTTCAGTATTGTTAATATACATTAGAACCAAAGCATCTCTGTCAATTTTACTATTGTTTTCTTTAACAATTTTTTCAAGAAAAGTAGAAAATAACTTTAAATTTTCTAAATCTCCTTTTGATTGCAATAAAAGAGTACGCAATTTAGTAGCTATTATATTAGGATTTGCCTTTATATCAAGTAGCCGTAACTCAGACAAAAAAAATTTTAAAGATTTAACATGAAAATCAACATCATAGTGAGCCCCTTTAAGAAAAACCTCTGGGACATCTCTAGACCACAATTGTTCCACCGGATTAATGGAACAAACATTTTTTAACTGGCATTCAATTTTTTTTATAAGAGTTTTTATTTTTGTTGAAGTATCAATAAGCTCATTATAATCAATTTCCGCAATATCTACCTCATGCTTAATTTTATTAACGGAAAAATCTATATATTGGGTGTAAATATCCTCATCATTAAATTCATTTATAAACTTTGATTTTAATTGCTCTACATCATGCTCAGATTTTAATCGTTTTAAATCTGATGAAATTTTGTCAATCAACAAGTCACCAACCTTACCCCCGGATAAAAGTTTTTTATCTGCCGCTTTTAAAATACAATTCTCTAATGCCAAAATATTCTTTTTATCATCACCCCCCCCTAGATCTAACACAGGTAAATTTATACCACGAGAAAAATGCAATGGTGTTTTGTTATTTTCTAACTCGGCTTCTATGGTGCTTTCAATACTGTTATAAAGATGAAGTAGAGCCTCATCCATAATTTTTTTGGCCTCCTCAAGCGCAAATTTACCATATCTTAATTTATTCTCATATTCGAGCAAATCTGTTTTATGACGATCCCAAGTAAAATTGTCGAAATATGTTTCAGAAACCTTTAGCCGACCAATTTTTTCCCTATGTTCAACAAAACGCGTCTCCGTGAGAGATTTACTGACATCTTTGGCATGGCCTCCGGCTATTTCTAATCTATTGTTGATTTTTCCCAACTCCTCACTAATTTTAACAATTCGACTTTTAGCTCTACAAAATTCATCTTTAGCCAAGGAAAATCTTTCTAAAGCCCTATCGCTAATCTGACCCAAATTATGATCGTTTAAACCCATATTGATAAAATCCAAGGTATTAGCATCAAAATTGTCCTTTAGACCCAAATAACCTAAAAATTCGATATCTTTTTTGCAGAAATCCTCTTTCAATTTATCAAAAGTCAAAACCGCTTTTTCTAGGGTTTTTTGACTCAACTCAAAAAAGGACTGGGCAGATTTCAATTTACTGTTAGCCCTACTTAAAATTTCTCCAGCCTCGTCTGATCTTAAAAATGGAACTGCTAATTTATCACCAAAAGAATTAAATTCTAACTCGGCGCTTTTTGCCTCCGCATTCGGGGTAGCTAAATCCTCTAGACGTAAACCAATAGATAAGATATCGAATATAGAGGAATCACCCTCAAATTCTTGTTCTGCCTTTAACAACCTTGCTTTAAGAATATCTAAGTTTTCTTTGGTTTTTAGCCTTAACTTTTCGTCCCAACCGTCGAACCCATCTTTAAGAAGAATATTAGGTCTTTTAAAAGACGAGCTAAACTCAGAGAATTCTGTTCTAGCTTTAATTACTTCTGCACTAGATTTGTTAAGCTTAGCGGCAGCTAAATCGACACGAGCCAATTTTAAATCTGATTTAGCCTTATTAAGATACAAACCCGCCTCCTGTAATTCTCTCTTGGCATTTTCCCACTCTACTTTAATATTACCTAATTCGACATCTGTTATATATAATTTCTCTTTACCTATTCCGGAATTTAATTCATAATTAAAAGGGGTCCGAGTATTTCGTAGATTTTTATCTTCCTTGTTATTTTCTATGTAGTCCAACCAATCTTTTAAATTTGTAACACGCTTTTGAACCAAATCTAGATTTTCTTTAGTAACTTTTGGTACTAATTCAAAATCAGAATATTCATATGACCAATACCATTGGTGACCAACAACTTTTATCGTCAAACTGGGATCAATAACTTCCTCCATTGCATAAAGCAAATTGTATGACGGTACACTAATGATCATCAAAATACCAGCTGGTACAATTGTCCAAACAATTTCAAGTAAAGTAGAATGATTAAAGCTTGCGGGCTGCGGATTAACTGATTCGTTGAATAGGGTTAAAGATTTATAGAGTAACCAACCAACAAAACAAGCGATAAGTAGCATGAAAGTCATTAACAAACCATTAAAAGAAATAATACCCTCCATAATCGGGGTAGCCGGATCTTGAAAACCGACTTGCCACGGATGTGGTGCGTCCATATACGCAATATTATAAGATTTAAATACAGAAAAAACAAATAATAAATAAATAAATAAAGTGTTAGCTCTTTTTAGTATGTTCATTATAGACATATGCAATTAATATCAAATTTTTTATGAGATATCTCTGGGGGTCAAATAATCGACCACCCCCACTTTATAACCTGGAGTGGTTGTTAAATGATCTGAACTTGTTGAACAACGTTTATTCGGACCACCCATTTTGATAGCACGCAACATTAAAAGTTTTTCCAACCATCCGACAAACAAACCGCCAAAAATAAAAAAAGAAAAATATCCAACGGATACCGTAATACCAATAAATCTAAAATAATCATCAACTGGAGTGGTCCCGGCCCAACCTAATAAACAAAAATCTGCAACAAAAAGCCAAAAAACTACGGCATAAACGGGCCGAAAGTTACCACTCCGTAACATCGAAGTATTTAACAACGGGTACAAAAATAACATTACGATGGCGCCTCCCATCGCAAGAATACCCCCAACTTTATTTGGTATAACTCTTAAAATAGCATAAAATGGTAAAAAGTACCACTCCGGGACAATATGTGCAGGAGTGCTATAAGGATCTGCCTCTAAGTAATTATCCGGTTCGCCTAACGCATTAGGGAAGTAAAAAATAAAAATTGATAAAGAAAAAACTAGCGCGAAAAAAGCTACCAGATCTTTTACATAAATATAAGGATAAAAATTAATATTTGCTACTTTCGTTTTTATACCTAGAGGGTTGTTAGAGCCATCTTTATGAAGCAAACCTAAATGAACAAAAACCATACCCGTAATTAAAAATGGTAACAAATAGTGTAAACTATAAAAACGATTTAATGTGGGATTTCCCACGGTAAAACCACCCCATATCCACATAACAACTTCTTTACCTATAACGGGAATAATAGAAAAAAAACTTGTAATAACAGTTGCCCCCCAGAAGCTCATTTGACCCCATGGTAAAACATAACCGATAAAAGCGGTCGCCATCATTAAAACGTAAATAAGAGTACCAGACCACCATAAATGTTGTCGGGGTTCCATATAAGAACCATAATACAAACCTCTGAAAATATGAGCATAAATCAGCATAAAGAAAAAAGAAGCCCCGTTTGCATGCATGTATCGAATTAACCAACCACTTTTGACATCTCGCATTATATGTTCTACGCTAGAAAATGCATAATGTGTCTCACTAGCGTAATGCATCGCTAAAAAAGCCCCACTAAGAATCTGAATAACCAAACAAAAACCCGCGGTTGACCCAAAACTCCAATTATAATTTAAATTCATGGCCGTCGGATAATCAATAATATGAGAATCTACCCAACTAAGTATTGCATTTAAATTCCATCTAGTCATAAAATATCACTATATCAGCTTTTTCCAATATGAGACCAGGGGATATGAAAATCAAACGAACGAAATTCTTGCGTCAATTCAATAGGCTCACAGACAACAACTCTTTGATCTTCATCATAACGCAATTCAAAATAACCACTCAATGGAAAGTCTTTTCGAAGAGGATGACCTTCAAACCCATAATCTGTAAGAATTCTACGTAAATCCGGATGTCCTGAAAAAAATACACCAAGTAAATCCCAAATTTCACGCTCCCACCAATTCGCTGAAGGGAATATATCAACAATAGACGGTAGAGGATTTATCTCATCAGTGCAGGTTTTAATTCTAATCCGAGAATTGGATCTAAGATTCAAAAGCTCGTAAACAACCTCAAAACGTTCTTCTCTATCGGGATAATCCACACCAGAAATAGATGTAAGTAAATGAAAATTACTATTGCTATGATGGTGCAAAAACGTTAATGTGGCCAACAAATACTTTTTAGACACATTAATAACAATCTCATGTCCGAACACCTCAAATGTTTGGACAGGCAAAAGTCGTGTAAGACTATTCGCGTATAGAATCAGGGAGTTCAACATTATCTAAAAAATTATCATTTTAAATCAAAACGATGCAACGACTTTGATAACTATTTGGTATAGACACATAAAAACATATTAACCAAATAATCTCTTATGGGAATTGAACCCATATTTCCGCCGTGAAAAGGCAACGTCCTAACCATTAGACCAAAGAGACTATAAACCATAACACCAAGTAGTCTGATATTTGGGCCTAGATCGGATTGAACGATCGACTTTACGCTTATCAGGCGTATACTCTACCACTGAGTTATAGGCCCTAGAGCCCTATTAAAAGATAAAGCCCTTTATTACGAACAACAGAAGCTTTAATAATTTTTTACTTGTAGTTTACCCGCTTTTTGATTCAACCGCTGGAAAAGCAACATCCCTATCTTTAACCCAAGGATTAGAATCCTCGATATGCCCTTCGGTTAATGTCAAATAAACGATATAAAAGAAAAATAGTGAAGCAACTGAGGAAAGAATTGACCCAAAAGAGGCTACACTATTCCAACCAGCATAAGAGTCTGGGTAATCTGGAATACGACGAGGCATGCCAGCCAAGCCTAAAAAATGCATAGGAAAAAATGTTAAATTTACCCCAATAAACATAAGCCAAAAATGAATTTGCCCCAAAACTTCCGGATAACCTAAACCAGTCATTTTTCCAACCCAAAAATAAAAAGCACCAAACATCGTAAAAGCAGCTCCCATACTTAGAACATAATGAAAATGTGCAACCACATAATAAGTATCGTGAAGAGCAATATCTACACCGGAATTAGCCAAAACGACACCAGTTAACCCCCCGATAGTAAACAGAAAAAGGAAGCCTATAGAGAATAACATGGGTGTTTTCAGACGTATCGAACCTCCCCACATTGTAGCTATCCAGCTAAAAATCTTAATGCCTGTAGGGACCGCAATTATCATCGTAGCCGCAGTAAAATAAGCTCGAGTATCAATATCCAAGCCAACTGTAAACATGTGATGAGCCCAAACAATAAAACCCAAAATACCAATAGATAACATAGCGTAAACCATTCCTAAATAACCAAAAACGGGCTTTCTGGAAAAAGTAGCCAAAATATGACTAACTATGCCGAACCCGGGTAAAATTAAAATATACACCTCGGGATGTCCAAAAAACCAAAACAAATGCTGATAAAGCACAGGGTCGCCACCACCCGCCGGATCAAAAAATGTAGTATTGAAATTACGATCCGTTAAAAGCATAGTGATACCTCCAGCCAAAACCGGAAGAGATAATAAAAGTAAAAATGCAGTTATTAGCACGGACCAAACAAATAAGGGTAAACGATGCATACCCATACCCGGAGCACGCATATTAAAAATGGTTGTTATGAAATTAATGGCACCTAAAATAGAAGCCGCACCGGATAAATGTAAACTGAAGATAGCTAAATCCACGGACGGCCCCGAATGCGCCTGGATACCACTTAAGGGTGGATAAACAGTCCAACCTGTACCGGCTCCAGCTTCCACTAATGAGGATGCTAAAAGAAGTATTATAGATGGCGGCAACAACCAGAAGCTTATATTATTCATACGAGGAAACGCCATATCGGGAGCACCTATCATTAAGGGAACAAACCAATTACCGAATCCCCCTATAAGAACAGGCATGACCATAAAGAAAATCATCAAAAAAGCATGAGCCGTGACAATAACGTTATACAACTGATAATTTCCCCCCAAAAACATATTGCCCGGGCTTGCAAGCTGCAACCTTATAAGAACAGACATCGCTGTGCCTAAAACACCAGAAAAAGCCCCAAATATTAAATATAAAGTACCAATATCTTTGTGATTTGTAGAAAAAAACCACCTAGTAAAGAAACCACTCAATGCCGAGTTAGAAACCAACGGAATAAAACTTTGCCATGAAGGTTTTGATTCTTGAGTAAAAGACATTTTTTTTTTAAATCATTAATCCTATAGCTATTTTATAGATCAATAAATAGAACAAATTAGGACTCAACATAAAAAATATAACGGTCCATCCAATGATAACCACACAAAAAGCAGCACCCTTTGTCAATGGCGTAAAATAAAACCAATTTTCTGCTTTCTCAAAATAAAAGATTTTTATCAATCTAATATAATAAAAAGCCGAAACCACACTCGTTAAAACTGCAAATATGGCAACAAGAAAATAAGACGAATCAATGACACTAACAAAAATATTAAGTTTCGCAAAAAAACCACCTAAAGGGGGAACTCCTGCCAAAGAAAAAATCATAAGGGCAATTCCTAGACCAAAAATTGGATTAGACCGCACTAACCCAATTACATCTGAAAAAGTTAAAAAGCTATTCTCAGATGTCAAATCTAAGTGGAGGACATAAATCCATAAAAAAATAGCAGTTAACATGTAAATAAAAAGATAAAACAAAACACTTTGAACTCCCTCGAGACTTCCGGACGCTAAACCTAGACACAAAAACCCAACATGGCCCACACTACTAAATGCTAGAAGTCTTTTAATTTTGGTTTCACCTAAACCACACACACAACCAATAAAAAGACTGAAAAGACCACATAAGCAAAAAAAGTCTTCCCAAAATACAGGAAACAGACACCAAAAACTTGTGTAGACCAAACGTAATACAACAACAAATATAGCCAGTTTAGGAACAGATGCAAAAATAAGACTAACAATCGTAGGAGCCCCTTCATACACATCGGCTATCCACATGTGGTAAGGGGCTGAGCCTAATTTAAATAATAGCGCTGAAATTAAACAAATCAAACCCAAATAAAATAACGGGGAATACCCCGCAAGATTTTCCGTTAACAAGCTGAGAGACCCTAAATTGGTAGTACCCATAGAAAAATAAATTAATGATGCACCAAATAAAAAAAAAACTGAAGCAACGGAACCAAGAATAAAATATTTCAATCCAGCCTCAGCAGAAAAATATGAATTTTTCTTCCAAGTGGCTAAAACATAAAAAATAAGCGACATAAACTCCATATTTAAATAAATAGAAAGAAGATCATATGAGGAAATTAGCAGGCACAAGCTTAAGCAAATGCTAATAATAAAAAAAAAAAACTCAAAAGCCCGCAACCGAACCGAAAACATATAAGCCTCACTTACAGAGACACAAACGAACAAACCCAAAACAACAAATAATTTTAACCATATCGACAAATGATCTGTAATAAAAAGTGAATTCCATAACGTCTGGGATTCTATAGGAGTATTAACAACCAAAAAAACACTTATGAATAAAATTATTGAGGTTAACCGAACCATGCTCGGTGTTAAATAGGTATAAAGTGCAGCCGCGGACAAACCCAAGAAACTTCCATGCATAAGAACAACTAAAATCGAAATTGCAAGAAAAAGCTCCGGCAAAAAAGCAACGATGTCATTTTGAAAGATTAAAGAGAATTTCATGACTTACATCTTATAGGATTTGAACCTATGACCCACGATTTAGAAGACCGTTGCTCTATCCACTGAGCTAAAAATGCTTTTATAATTTAGACTTTATTATTGTTAGAATCAATCGTTATAGCTAATGTAGGACTATAGCGTCATTTATATAAATACAACTTAAAATGGTAAACACATAAGCTTGAATTAAGGCGACGGCCAACTCAAGGCCAAAAAGAATAATCAGAACTAACAGCGGCACCACGTGTGCTATTAGCAATAAGCCGCCACTCCCCATCATAGCCCAAGCGAAACCAGCAATTACTTTTAGTAGAGTGTGACCTGCCATCATATTGGCAAAAAGACGGACAGCCAAACTTAGAGGTTTAAATATATAGGAAACTATTTCTATCGGAACTAATAAAAATGCTAACGGTAACGAAGTACCTCCTGGAAGAAACAAACTCAACATGTGAAACCCGTGTGTTGAAGCACATATAAGAACTACCCCTATAAATACACCAAGCGCTAAAACCATTGTCTGAATCAAATGACTCGTTATGGTGAATGAGTAAGGCACCAGACCCGAGACATTAGATATCAAAATAAAACTAAATATCATAAAAATAAACGGAAAATATTTTTGACCATATGGACCAATACTATCCCAAACTAAACCCGCGGTAGTTAAATACAGGCCTTCTAAAAGCAACTGCCAACGACTAGGAAAACAGCTTAAACCAAAAACAGAAAGACAATAGTAAACAAACAATATAAAACCTAAACTAAAAATCGTTGTAATCATTGCGTTGGTTATCGATAAGTCAAATAAACCAATACCTAAATTAACAAATGGAAGTATTTGAAATTGTTCTAAAGGACTAAAAAACATAGATAATGATAATATAAAAAATACGACACTAAACTATATATTTTATCTAAATGTGTATCCATTTGAGGGTCACGTAGAAAAAACAATAGGTTACAAATAATAATTTACACTATTACATTAAACCCCCACCAATAAATAGTCAAAAAAAGAAATAACCAAACGACATCAACAAAATGCCAATACCAAGCCGCAGCTTCAAACCCAAAATGCCTCTGACGACTAAAATGGTCTAAATATAACCGAAAAGTACAAACAGATAAAAAGATAGTTCCGATGATTACATGAAAACCATGAAAACCTGTGGCCATAAAGAAGACAGAACCGTAAACACTATCGGACATAGCAAAAGGCGCGTTAACATACTCAAACCCCTGCAATCCAGTAAAACTAACTGCGAATATTATGGTAATGACCAAACCCAATAGAGCCTCCTTTTTAACCCCCCCAACAATAGCATGATGCGCCCACGTGACACTTGCACCAGAAGAAAGTAAAATAATAGTATTTAAAAGAGGTAATCCCCATGGACTAATTGCCTCTATGCCAGCCGGAGGCCAAACCCCCCCAATATTAAAAACAGGAGACAAAGAAGAGGTAAAGAAAGCCCAAAAAAAAGCAAAGAAAAACATAACCTCCGAAACAATAAAAAGAATCATCCCCATGCGCAAACCTTGTTGAACCGCAGCAGTATGCTGGCCCTCAAATGAAGCTTCACGGATCACATCCCTCCACCATGTAAACATCACGTATAGAATAGTAATTAAACCTAAACATAACAACTGCCCCCCACCGTCATAATTATGCATATACAGAACTCCACCAAAAGTCGAACTTAAACCACCTAAAGCGGCCACGAAAGGCCATGGGCTTGGATCAACCAAATGAAATGGATGCCGTTGAACCATCTTAGCTTGCTCCTTCATTTTACTAATTTTAAGAAGGGGATAGGATTCGAACCTACGATGGTAAAACCAGCAGATTTACAATCTGACACTATCAACCACTCAGTCACCCCTTCGAATACAACACTTATTTAAAACCCATAACTTTTGTGCGTAATTTTTTACGGCGTCTTTTAGCAGGACGACACCCATTATGCCCTGTTCTTGTTGTTAAGATAATAGAATGGATATCTATGCCCAATTTACTAAAACTTCGAACAACACCAAATCGTCCTTTGCTTGTTCCCACCACATGGACAATAATTTTTTTATACCCCAAAGAAATTATTTTATTTCCAAATAATTTACCTAATAATAACCCTCGTGTATACAAATTTTCCCTTTCGTTAAATTCATTCTTATAATCAGGAACTCTTAAAGAACAACTTGTTTTAATAGCATTACTTTCACAATCAGCCAAAATGCAAAAAATATTGCGTCTAGTACACCTTAAATAAACGGATCCAAACTTTTCAGTTCGCGTATTGTCAGTTAAATACCTAACAATTAAAGGATTTTTTACCACCTTTTGCCTATAATGACTAACTGACTTAAATTTAAACAATTTTTCGACAAAATATCGGTTATTAACTGGCATTAGTGTTAAAATAGGTTCTTTTTTTTGCATTAGTATGAGTACGCTGGCCTCTTACAGGTAACCCCTTCTTATGTCGTAAACCCCGATAAGTCATTATCGAGTATAATCTACGTATTTTGTCCTTTTGAAAGCGACGAAGATCAGCACCCACTAGAAGAGCCCTACTATCAACCAAATTTTCTAAAAGTGGACTTTTCTCTGGAGTCAGATGAATCCCCCGTGCATCATCACCAAAACCCGCTTTTTTACATAATATTCCGGATTCCGCTAAACCAATACCAAAAATATGAGACACAGACTGAACCAAAATTTTATTGTCCGGGATTGGAGTACCGATAATAAAAGGCATAATTGATTATCCTAACAATTAAAATATAGTATGACAAAAAAACGATCTATTGAAAAACCACTTAAATCCCAAATAAAAGCCCGCAAAACAGTAAGCGGACGCAATAATAAAGGTTGGATAACCTCGTGGCACAGGGGAGGTTGCCACAAACGCTTACACCGAGAAATAGATTTTAAACGAAAACACACACAAGGGATCGTTATCGGATTGGAATATGATCCAAATAGATCCGCACACTTGGCTCGTATCTTTAATCCCGATACTAATAAACAAAATTATATACTTGCGCCAACAAACCTCCGACAGGGAGATGTTGTAAGATCAAATTCAACCTTTTGTGGATTAAATAATGCTCATAGTAAACCTCTTAGCCGCATACTTACAGGAACTCCAATACACAATATAAGCCTACATCCAGGAGATAATGGCAAACTACTCCGCGCATCCGGCTCACACGGACACATCTTAAAAAAAACAAAAAATTTGGCACAAATCCGTTTGAAATCAGGACAATATCGCTGGGTTGATATTAAAGCACAAGCGACTAACGGCATTGTTAGTAACACGGAGCATCGTTTTATTAAATTAAAAAAGGCAGGGCGGGCCAGGTGGTTGGGGCATCGACCCGTTGTTCGTGGTGTCGCGATGAATCCCATAGACCACCCACATGGTGGAGGCGAAGGAAAAACATCAGGAGGTAGGCCATCTGTAACTCCTTGGGGTAAACCCACAAAAGGTGCGACGCCACAAAGATTAAAAAAAAATGTCAAGATCTAACTGGAAAACACCCTTCATAGACAAAAGTCTTTTAACAAATTTTAGCAAAAAAAATAAAAAAAAAATTACCTGGTCTCGGCGTTCCACTATTTACCCCGTTTGTGTCGGATTAAAACTGTCGATTCACAATGGAAAAGATATGCTCAATCGTAAAATAAAACCTGAAATGGTAGGTCATAAGTTAGGTGAATTTGCACCAACCCGAAAACCCCCGACGCAAAAAAAATAAAATGGCACAAAAAGCCCATCCAGCTACATTACGACCCCAAAATACCTTTTATCAAAGTTACACCCATTGGAACGAACCCCGATTTTACTACATCTTATCTAGAATACGCCACTTTATCGAATCGTGCTGCTTAGGGACCACACATTACCTTCATGGCATTCAGATTAATAGACACGCGGTGGCAACAACAATAGCTGTTGACCTGATACATTTGCATACTCGCTCAAAAAGACGCATTAAATCGAGACGTTACAAAGAAAATAAATTAAAAATAAAAAAAAAATCATGGACTTTAGTTGCTTCTAGATTACAAACAGCTACAAAACTAATTCAGACATTTACTGGAACAAAAAAGATAATACTAAAAGTTAATAGATTAAAAACGTATACCAGATCGGTACCAAAACCCGTAAGAAGAGAAATTGCTTATTACACCAAAAGCTTTCATAATTCAAAATACGACTACGCGAGGTATGGTATACAATTAATATCACTAATACTAAAAAATAAAGCAGACACAGCCTGCTTGTGCAGGTTTATCGAACAAAATGTCTGCTCTAGACAAAAACGAAAAAGACATTATGAATTTCTCCGATACCTCAAACAAGGACTTCAGTCGTTGCAAAAATATAAAACGATTAACGGTTTAAAAATTCAAATAAAAGGAAGATTTACACATAAAGCGAAAGGACGAAGTCGGACGTGGAAATGCCAAATAGGCCAAATGCCCCTTAGCCAATTAAACACTACAATTAATGCAGAATATAGACAAACCCAAACAGGATACGGGAGTGTCGGGTTAAAAGCCTGGACTTCGAAAAATTAACCCTATGTTATTACAACCTAAAAAAACAAAATATAAAAAATACTTTAAACCCAGGTCATTGCCAAAAATTACAACTAAAACCCAAAAATTAAATGAACAAAATTGTTTCGCCATAATTTCACTAGAATCCGGATATATAAATGTTCAACAACTAGAGGCGGCACGGCAAAACATTAGGCGCAAAATTAAAAGAGAAGGAAAACTAGAAATTATCCCACTTGCGGATAAAGCCATAAGCAATAAACCGACATCTGCCCGAATGGGCAAAGGGAAAGGGAAAGGGAATCACTGGGTTGCACCCATCTCGGCCGGAAAACCCATATTATTACTATACGGTATCGATAAAGAACAAGGATTCCCCGCGTTAAAAGCCGGCGCCAATAAATTGCCCCTAAAAATAAAAATACGAGACCTTTAAATCATGCCTACTGCTAGAAAAAAACACTTAAGAAAAAAACGATTATTTATGTCTAAACAAACAACTTTTGCTATTTTAAATGCTAGCAATTTAAAAACATCCAAAATTAAAAAAATAAAAATGTCTTTGAGGAGGGGTAGGATCTATTTTGTACCATTTTATTTAACACCCCCAAAGATTGCAGCGGGTTGTCCGACTCTAATCGCTGTATACGACAGTCTAAAAGATATGCAAAATAACATAACAAGCGTAACCGCACAAATAGATTGCCTGGGCCTATCCATAGAAAAAAAATGGTACTCCATAAAATATCTTAAAAAATCTAAAATACTAGGTTTAGAAAAAAAGGCTCTGGCCCTTCTTTCGCTAAAACTATCGGGATTAAAAAAATAAAATTAGCCAAATTCTTTTTCTCAAAGATGTCTAAAGCGAAAGAAGGGATTCGAACCCTCAACTTTAAACTTGGCAAGCTTACGCTCTACCGATTGAGCTACTTCCGCGACATTCCTTTAACACAGATCAAGGAACAAAACAAAGTTGCAAACCATTCCCTAAAAATAACATATCCTCTTTAGTATTTGTACCAAAAAAAACTTGACATTTAAAACCATTTAAAACTTCAAAATAGGGAAATAACGGAATTAATTCTTCAAAGGCAAAAATATCTTTTAAAACAAAACAATACACACTATGGTGTGACGGTAATTTCAAACCCTCAAATTGACGAATACGAGGTAAAACATTAAACATTAGTTTAAATAAAAACTTATAAAATTGTAGGCCTCTAAGTGTGACTTTGCAACCAACCGCATATATCTTACCTTTTTTATGTCTTTTCACTTTAATTTTTTCTGGAGAAACATAAGGTCTCTGACCTGTTATTATTTTTAGGGCACATATAGAAGAAACGACTGAACTATTATTTACCCCAGGAGTTCCTAAATATAAACAGATTTTTTTAGGGATAGGTAGCATATTAGATGTAGCGACATTGCTGCAAAGAATGAAATCCCGTTGAACTACATTAAAATAATGATTTTGGTACAAATGCATTTTCTTATACTGTTTTTCTTGCCATAGCAACCAATTTAGCCCATTTAAAACTTCGAAGTCTAGTGGGTAAAGTTGCCGAAATTCGAGTACCTAACGGTTTATCTTGTGAACTTATAAGAGCCACGGAATTGCATCCGAAACTAGAACCAACCCCACTTTTAGATCGATGTAATTTCCGTGTTTGAACAATAACACCTTGATGAACTTCTGATTTGTTCATCTTTAAACGGACGCGACGACCATAACGTGGTCGCAAAGCCTTAACGGACACTAACAAAATATCTCCAACACCAGCAGAACGTTTACCCTTTTTAATTTTAATACATCTAACAAGTTTAGCTCCTGAATTATCCACAACCTTTAGAAGAGTTTGCGCTTGAATCATGCTTGATACTTCCAGCCGGATTTGAACCAGCATGTCAAAAGACAACAAATTTTGAATCTGCCGTGTCTACCAATTTCACCATGGAAGCATAAAATTTATGATTTTAACAATGACGCTTGATCTATACGAATACTCCCCCTCACCCTGAAATATACTAAAATAATAGCTAAACCGATGGATGACTCACAAGCAGCCACTATAAGAATAAATATTGCAAAAATTTGACCTATAAGATCAGAAAGACAAACAGAAAATATGATAAAATTTAAACTTACTGAAAGAAGAGCCAATTCTAATGACATTAGAACGACGACAATATTTGTGCGATTTAAAACGACGCCCCCCACACCAATAACAAATAATAACGCGGATAAAAAAAAAAAATGAATAAAATCCATATTTAAATATTAATGAAATATTACTGGAGAAATAGATGAGGAGCCCAAATGAACTCTACGTTTATTCGAGTCCGCTAATTTATTTAAGCTATACCGCGTAGTAACGACTTCTCCCCTACCTAAAGAAGACTCTAATATCTCTTGGCTTAAATTATCCCAAAAAGGTTTTGTGGGAGATCGCCTTCGACTCGCGGCTAAAAGCGCCCTCATTCCTGAATTCAATCCCCTAACGGGGGATATCGTGTACGGTAAATAGACGCTAAACGCATTAACCGCACGACGTTTCTTTGCTCTAGGCTTAAGACGAATACCTATGTCACGTCTTGCCTCAAAAACCCCAAAATAAAAAATATGCAAAGCGCGACCAGGATATTTTTCATCCAACAGTTGAAAAGCCCTATTCAAAACCTTTTCTGCTTTAGAACGCTTGCCATTTTTCATTAAAAGATTAATCATTTTACCTACAAGGGGGTCTTTTTTAATGCCCAAAAAATTAAAAGTTTCCTTTAATTTTACATTTAAAGATATTTTATCTTGTACTCCTAATCGACTATGTTTTGCTTCTAACATCCTTTATCTGGTTTCTTTGTTCCATACTTAGATCTAGCCGTCTTACGACCGGATAATCCCGCCAGATCTAACTTGTTACGAACTAAACGATATTTTACTCCGGGTAAATCGGGTATTCTGCCCCCTCTGATCAAAACTTGCGAATGCTCTTGCAATCGATGAACTTGACCAGGGATATAGGCCGTTAATCGTATTTTATTGGCTAAACGCACTTTAACTACCTTACGGCGTGCCGAATTAGGCTTCTTGGGAGAACAAACGAATACTTTTAAACACACTCCCTTTTTTTGGGGGCAACCCCTTAAACCAACACTTCTTTTTTTTGTTGTTTTAGTGCCTTTGCATTTTTTAAACCATTGAGTAATATTTGGTCTACACATTATTACCAGAGAGGGGACTTGAACCCCTACCTAACAAAAGACTGGAACCTAAACCCAGCGTGTCTACCACTTCCACCACCCTGGCTTGTGGAGTCGAAGGACTCGAACCTTCGATCCCCGCACCAAAAACGGGCGCCTTACCGACTTGGCTAGACTCCAGGCGGACATTAGAACCTAAATCCCAGTCAGTCCGGCAGGAATTGAACCTGCAATACTAGCTTCATGAGAACTATGTTTTGCCTATTAAACTACGAACCGATAACAACCCAATAACTATTTTAAACCAAAAATTTAATTCTTGTATTTTTTAGATCCTCTTATTTTTTCTTTAACACTTTTAGCTAATTTGGGTAAATCAGCAAAAAAAAGAAGTCCTACGCAAAATATAAATAGAAATTGTAAAAGACTTATTTTCATCCGCTTGTATCACTTATTGATAAATAAACCAACCACATATTTAAATAACAGAAAGAGAGGGATTTGAACCCCCAACCGTTGGCTTTGGAAACCAAAGTTCTACCAATTAAACTATCTTTCTTCAATTTACAGGTCTAAAAATGAAAAAATTTCAATTTACCATACACTACACACAAGAGCTAAATTACCGCTTATTACACACAACCATTGGAACAACCATATTTTTTTTTACGATATATACCTACAAGCAAAGTTTGATATTTATACTCTTACCAGCAGGACTTTCTCATTTTATAACTACAGGAGTAACTGAAATATTTTTTGCCTATATACAATTTTGCACCAGTATAAGTACAAATTTTTGTATAACAATACTGCTAACACAAATTTTGTTATTTTTCAGACCTGGACTTTATATATATGAAGCCAATACGTGCTTTACCATATTAATAACAACAATCTTTTTCAATACATTCCTATACACTAGCGCATTCCCATTAATAATTCAAACCTTTTGGAAAACATTTTACACGTACTCCACCCTTTTTATGCCTATTCATTTGACCTTTGAACCAAAATTTAATGATTACATTACACATTTAAAACAATTTAACACCATATTAACTTATGGTTTACCCACTGTTATTTTACTAGGGTTTATAGAAAGCAACACACCGGCATTACTGTGGATAAAACATAGAGGAATTATTTATATAACATCATTAGTATTTGCAGCTTTTGTAACACCCCCTGATATAATAAGTCAATTAATTATAAGCTTACCTTTAATCTTTTTATATGAAACCCGACTATTGTATAAAACTTTCAAATATTTATATATAAAAAAATTACTAATTAGGCAACCAGTTAAAACCCAGAAGTATGCCTACAGAAAGAATAAAAAAAGCAAGAGCCAGTGGCAGGAAGCACTTCCAACCCAGACGCATTAACTGGTCATAACGATATCTGGGAAGAATAGCCCGCATAACTACAAACAAAATGACAAAAAAACAAATTTTTAAACCAAACCATATACCGTCCGAAAAGATCCCAATACCAAATGGGGATAACCACCCACCTAAAAAACAAATAGAAGTAACTCCCCCCATAACTAGCATATTAGCATATTCACCTAAAAAAAAAAGAGCAAACCCCATTGCTGAATACTCGACATTATACCCCGATACTAACTCTGCTTCAGCCTCCGGCAAATCAAAAGGATGCCTGTTCGTTTCAGCTAGGCAACCAATAAAAAACATAACACCTACCGGTAATAAGGGGAAAACCAACCAGATGTCCCTCTGTGCTACAACTATTTCAGTTAAATTTAATGTACCGACACATAAACAAACATTTATTAACCCGATACCCATAGATATCTCATAAGAAACCATTTGAGCGGCAGAACGTAGAGCCCCCAAAAAAGCATACTTTGAATTACTGGACCAACCCGAAATCAATACTCCGTAAACACCCAAGGAAGATATTGCCAAAAAATACAAAACCCCTAATTGAGGATCCGAAATAACATTACCATAACTAAAAGGAATGACAGCCCAACTAATAAGGCTTAAAATAAAAGTAATCAGCGGGGCTAACACAAAAAGAACAATATTTGCATTTGTAGGTAAAACGGTTTCTTTAACAAAAAGTTTAAGACCATCGGCTAACGGTTGAAGAAGTCCCAAATATCCAATAACATTTGGGCCCTTGCGTCTTTGAATACCTGCCATAATTTTACGTTCCGCTAAAGTAAAATAGGCAACTGCAATAAGTAGAGGAAGAACAAGATCAATAATATTTAGTAAAATAGTTAAAAAAGTAAGCCACATTTTAGATTAATTGAAAAGTTATAACGTATAATAAGCCAAGTAATTTTAAAATTTATCAATACCCGTGTTTATAAAACCACAATGCTTCATCAATATTAGCCCTAAAAGGATATATAATAGGCGGTTTAATATCTGACACCAAAACAAAACTTAAATTGGAATAATCTGTTTGAATCCAACTCGGAGTTGGCTGAAGATGTAACTCAAACTTAAACCGATGCGTTAACCGCCACCGCTCCAATCGCATACGAAAAGATCTAAAGGGCTTGTAACGAAATAAAAGACGAGATCGTATAGAAGATCGTTGCATCGGGCAAAACTCAACAAAATCCCCCTTTTGCAAAATAAAATTGTTATTTTTTATAAACTTACCGTTAACTAATACCTTGTTATGTTGAATCGCTTGACGACTATAAAAAATTGAATGGAAAAAACCCAATCGGTACAAAGTAACGTCTAAACGCCCCTCTAAAATACCCAGGAGTCGTTGAATCGGTGCTTCTGATTTAAATAATATAACACAAATTTTTTTTAAAGTCTTGTGACTTAAATCCCCATAAAATCGTCTTAAACACAATAAAATAGATAGTGTATTTCGATAACCCCATCGATTATACTTAAAGGTTTGATTTGGACGAGAATGCGGCTGTACAAAACTATAATTATGACACAATGGGTAAGGTGTGTGTCCACGGGCGGACTTCTCCTTGGACCTTTTCGCTAAAGGGCGCCTACGACGCTTGCGTCCTCCAAGCACACCCATGATTAAATCCCATTTGGGGCGCAAAAAAGTTTTTTCTTTACATAATAAATCACCCCAAATGTCAGTCCTAGCCCAAATACAGGATTTGTACTTTGGTTTAAACCGCATAATTGTAAGATTTGTGGTAACTTCTTTCCCCAAGAAAGCCTGGTAATTTTATATCACACTTTAATTTTTTTTTACCACGACGACATATTACGGACACCGCATTAAAAAACCAATAAGATAATAAAATATCCTCTATATTTAAATTAAAAAGATAAGACATTCTGCTTGTCGTCGAACCCCCGACACCAACGACTAACAAACACTCACGATGCGACTCCACTAGATTTTCTTTCATAATATCACAAAGAAAAACCAAATCCGCTTTTTTTAATTTTGACAAGACACCTCTTTTCCATTTTACGCTAGTTATACTAATGTTTTTATCAAACCCTTGCGTTATTATGGGCAAACTATTAATAAAAAGTATATCAGACTCACTATCTATCATCACTTCTAAAACTTCTAAAGTGGAACGAATACCATATAAACTTTTTTCCAAATTATACAAATAATACAAATCACGCTTGCCTAAAAGATAAGATTGTATGGTTTTTGATACCTTTATATCAGCATTTTTAAAACGAGGCACTAGATAACCATAAGAACCAACAAAAAACGAAAGAATAGCATCATTTTTCCTCTTATGCATTAATTTTTTTTACCCTCCTTGCAAGTAACAATTTCGTTCACATAAACAACCCCGGCACCCTTGTAAGAATCTGGAAAGCGGTATGCTCGTATAGTTGTTGTAAAATTTTGCAAAAGGCCCAAATTTGCAGACATTAAGGAGAATGTTTTTCTATTAAATCTTACAGACACACCCGCAGGAATATTAATAGAAATATTATGACTAAAACCTAGAGCAAATATAAGTTTTTCGTTAGACTTATAAACTTTATATCCTATTCCTTTAAGAACCAATTCTATACTGTAACCCAAAACAACACCCAAAACAGCTTGAGTAAAAATAGAACTAGAATATGACGTCAAATAAGGTAAAAAAACTATCATATTCCCCTTGCGATATATCTTGCTGACGCAATCAAAATCAACAACACCACAAGGTCCTGAAACATAAACTTTTCCATTGTTGCTTAAACAATTAACACCTATTGGTAATCTATATAGAGGAGCAATCATGAGGCATATCCCAAAATTTCACCCCCATCTCCTTTGCGTATAGCACTTTCAGCAGTCATAATACCTTTTGGTGTAGACACAATCAAAACACCAAAATCTTGAGACAACCTACAAAGATCTAATGAGGATAGATAAAGACGATCACGCGGTCTAGAAACAATAGTTAAACGACAACATATTGGAGATCCATCGTAATATCGTAATAAGACTGTAATTAATCCATTTTTTTTCGTATAACCCCGGATTAAATTTTCTTTCCACAAAAGATCCAAAATTTTCACACAAAAACCAACTTCTTTAAATGATGTTGAGAAATGGTAAACAGCAAGGCTATTACGTAATTTATTAAAAATCTTTGAAAGCATTAATATTGTTTGAGACTGGGATTGAACCAACGACCTAAGGATTTTCAGTCCTTTACTCTACCAACTGAGCTACCCAAACGATAAGCACACCGACTAAAACATGCTATAAGTAATTCTCCTCAAATTGGACTTGAACCAACAACACTATGGTTAACAGCCATATGCTCTACCGATTGAGCTATTGAAGAAAGCTGGAGAGGGATTTGAACCCTCATTTTTGGGTTTGCAACCCACTGCATTAACCCATTATACTATCTAGCCCTAACGGCGAATAAGGGGACTTGAACCCCCGTCGTCCAAAGCCACAATCTGGTACTCTAACCAACTGAGTTATATCCGCCACAATAATGCTACGACTTATCGGACTTGAACCGATACTCTTTAAATAGAAACAGATTTTAAGTCTGACGTGTATACCAATTTCACCAAAGTCGCTATAATTCTAACGGAGAAGGGATTTGAACCCCCGCCATTTGGGATATGATTCCAATGTTCTAACCGCTGAACTACACCGCTAACTCGACTAAAGTCTTTTCTCTCAAGTATTATTTTTAATAGCCACTGGAGATATTACACACTACAGAGCAAATAGAATCAAAAAAGCCATCATAAGAGCAAATAGAGCAATAGCTTCTGTTAAAGCAAACCCCAAAATTGCAATTCTGAATAACTCATCTCTCAGAGAAGGATTACGCGCAGTACCCAGAACAAGAGCACCAAAAACGGTTCCAATACCCACACCTGCTCCAGCTAGACCAATAGTAGCTAGACCAGCACCTAAAAGTTTAGCGGCTTGAACTAACATTTAAAAAAAGGCTTTATATTAGAATACTATAACGGACCACTTAGAAGAATTATTTTAAACAAAACACTTGAAAAAGTTGGGACCAGAGAGGATCGAACTCACGACTTCATGCTTGTAAGGCACATACTCTACCACTGAGTTATGCTCCCATAATATAGGTGTGTTGGGACTTGAACCCAAGACCCTCGGATTAAAAGTCCACTACTCTAACCATCTGAGTTACACACCCCCTATAATTCCTCTTATACTATAGGTAAACTACTTTTACAAAAAAAAAATACGGACATAATTCTACTTCGATTAGATGGTAAAATAAATGTACATACCGCGCGCGCGGTGGATCGCGCCTGCTTATTTAAACCGATATTTTACTTTAAGTTTTTCTAGGATTAGTACAGGTCAGCTTAAAACCTCACAGCTCTTACACCCCCCGCCTATCAAAGTGATTAATTTTCACCCCTACTGAAAACTTGACTTGAGGTAAGTTTCTCGCCTAACGGTCGATTATCTCTTCTCGATGTAGCTACCCGGCGCTGCCCTTAAAAAACAACCGGAACACCAGGGATCGAGTTTTCCTGGTCCTCTCGTACTAAGGTATAGTCCTCGGAGTTTTCAAACACCCACAGAAGATAGGGACCAAACTGTCTCACGACGTTCTAAACCCAACTCACGTACCACTTTCGTCGGCGAACAACCGAACCCTTGGAACCCTTTTCAGCTCCAGGATGTGATGAGTCGACATCGAGGTGCCAAACGAACCCGTCGATAGGAGCTCTAGAGGATCATTAGCCTGTTATCCCCGGCGTACCTTTTATCCATTGCGCGATAACCCTTCCACAAAGAATTACCGGATCACTATGACCGACTTACGTCTCTGATCGAAATGTTTTTCTTACAGTCAAGCAGGCTTTTACCATTATGCTCGATTCACCATTATTGGAAATGAGCCTACCTTTGCATGCCTCCGCTACTCTTTAGGAGGCGACCGCCCCAGTCAAACTACCCAGCAACCACTGTCCGCAAGTTAGTAAACCAACAGATCTTTGGGTGGTATTTCACTAACGCCTCGATAATCTCCGTAGAAATTAAATCACAAGCTACCACCTATTCTACACTAAAACCTTTGAGTTACAATAGTGGCATATAGTAAAGGTGCACGGGGTCTTTCCGTCTAGCTGTAGGATGGTCGCATCTTCACGACCTTTGTAATTTCACTGAGACCCCGTTGGAGACAGCGGGGAAGTCGTTACACCATTCATGCGGGTCGGAACTTACCCGACAAGGAATTTCGCTACCTTAGGACCGTCATAGTTACAGCCGCCGTTTACCGGGGTTTGATACCAATGCGTAAACACCGGGTCTTTACCTACCGGCACCGGGCAGGTGTCAGTCCCTATACAACCTCTTACGAGTTAGCAGAGACCTGTGTTTTTAATAAACAGTCGCTACCCCCAATTATGTGCCAAAAAGAAGAGCTTTCGCACTACTTTTTACTCCTTATTCCGAAGTTACAGAGTCATTTTGCCGAGTTCCTTCAACGGGGTTATCTCAAGGCCTTAGTGTTCTCAACCCATCTACCTGTGGCGGTTTAAGGTACGGTTTAAAAAAGAGCCTTTTTCTTGGAAAAAATGATTTACCTTTAATTTTATTAAAAATAAAGTGAATTTTTCGTCAGTTACTTATCACAGCATAATCTTACCCATCACAACAAGCCTTGGCTTGACCGCTTAGGGACCGTTTTTTCTAGAAGTAGACACTTCTGCCGACCAAGTTTTACTTTAGATCGGAAACCTTAGACTTACAGCCACAACGCTTATCGTTGTTTTGTGCTACTCATGCAAGTATTCTCATTTCCGATATCTTCACAATAGTTTACACTAAAGCTTTTATAACCTACGGAATGTTCTGCTACCACAAAATAATATTAATATATTTTTTGTTTGAAGTTTCGGTAATAACTTTAAGCCCTCAAAATTTGTGGACTTTATGCTCTAGGTCAGTGAGCTGTTACGCTGTCTTAAAAGAATGGCTGCTTCCAAGCCTACCTCCTGACGGTCTCGGAGCATAAATAACCTTTATCACTGAAGCTATATCCAGGACCTTAACTAACAATCTGGGCTGTTTCCCTTTCGAACATGAATCTTAGCACACATGTTCTGTCTGCCCTAAAAATAAAGTCCGTATTCGAAGTTTGCCAAAGCTCGGTAAAGCAAATACCCCCCTTACTTGCACAGTGCTCTACCCCGGACTATTCTAATAGAACGCTCTACTTAAATAGATTTCGCAGAAATCCAGCTATCACCGGCTTTGATTGGCCTTTCACCCCTAAACTCAAGTCATCCCAGTATTTTGCCACATACACGGGTTCGGCCCTCCAAAAAATGTTACCATTACAATATCAGCCTGCTCAAGTTTAGATCAACCGGTTTCGGGTCCTTAACAAAGGACTATGAGTCGCCATTTAAGACTCGAGTTATCTTCGCCTAGACTTTGATATGCTTAAGCTTGCCCTTTATTAAGATTCACTTGCCCATTATACAAAAGGTATGCCGTAGCTTTTAAAAGCGCCGACTCAAATGCGGAGTTTCAGGATCTATTCACTGTCGCGACTTCTTTTTCACCTTTCCCTCACGGTACTTGTTCACTATCGGAAAGAAAAATAACCTCAGGCTTTGAGGGTGGTCCCCCAAAATTCAAACAAGGTAAACTTGCCTTGTTTTACTATTAAAAACAAAAATTTAAAAACTACAGGACTATAACCTTCTAAGGTAGAAACAATTTTTTGTTTTTAAATTTTCAATTTAGCCAAACACCACTTTCGCTCACCACTACTTATGACTTCTCGGTTGATTTAACAAACAGGGTACTGAGATGTTTCACTTCCCCATATTACTGCGTTTACAGTAAGCTTTACAGCTTTAGTTTTCTATACTAGGGAGGTTGGTGTCACAGTATATCTCGACCAACACTCTCGTAATTATTTACGCCTATATTTTTCCTCCAAGGCATTCACACCACACTATACATTATATAAA